GGATCCTCTTCAATGTTGAATAACAAAATTTCAGTTGAACTAAAATCGTTAGAGAAAACCTAGAGATTATCTATTTTCTTCAAAATTACTTAATATCTATTAATTAAAAGATATCTATTAAACGACTCGCAAATTATGAACAAACAGTTAAAATTTTTTATTGGGGAATTCAGAGAGGTATTGAGAGAGACCACGAATTCTCCACAATTGACTTCAGTCGTATATTTCATTCGCATTTTTTTCGATCTAGGACGTTTAATAAAACTTTTCGATCCACTAATTTGGAGGATCGTATTTTCATACACACTCAATCCACCGGGTTTGACTTTACGAATGAAAATCCGTCGATTTTTAAATTGGATGATCAAGAATGCAATATTCTTTGTAGTACCTGTCCTTATATATCGTATTAACAATCGAAATCTGGTCGAAAGAAAAAGTTTCTTGCTAGGGCTTTTTCCTATACCGATGAATTACATTGGACCGAAAAATGATACATTGGAAAAAGACGTTGTGTCTTACCATATGAATAGGTTCGTTCTTTCGCTTCTCTCTCGTCCAAAAGGAAACAAGATCTCTGAGAGGTCTTTCCTGAATACGAAAGAGAGTATTCAAAATAGCATGCCTGAATCTAACTGGCTTTCGCAGTGGTGGAAGAACTGGATCAGAAAAAAGAGGAATTCTATCCAATTCAAAGAATCTTCTAATCAATCCCTAGAACAGTTTTATTCCATGATGATGCAAAGAGAGATTCAACAAATAACAGAAAGAGAGATTCAACAAATAAAAGAAAGATCGATTCTTGAGGATCTTCCCTTTCTGGAAACGGAACAAGCAGAGACGGAACAAGCAGAGACGGAACAAGCAGAGACGGAACAAGCAGAGACGGAACAAGCAGAGACGGAACAAGCAGAGCTAGAATCAAACCCATTATCCCTTTACGAAGATTCCGAAATGTCCCGGCTATCGGAAGAAATCGAACAATTTCTTCGGAATCCTAGAAGATACGTTCCTTCTTTTTTCTCTGACGGATGGTCAGAACTTCAGCTGGGCTCGAATCCGATTGAGAGGTCCACTAGAGATCAGAAATTGTTGAAGAAAGAACACGATCTTGCGGTTATCAGGCGATCGGAAACTACAGATATGGTTAAGCTATTCAAGATAATTCTCTATTTACACAATACGGTAAAAATTCATCCTATTTCATCAGATCAGGGATGTCAAGCCGAAGATATATTTCCGGAAATGGCAGATTTATTGACTCTATCAATAACTGAGCCCGATCTGGTCTATCATAAGGGATTTGCCTTTTCTATCGATTCCTATGGATTGGATCAAAAACAATTCTTGAATGAGGTATTCAAGTCCAGGGATGAATGGAAAAAGAAATCTTTATTGGTTCTACCTCCTATTTTTTATGAAGAGAATGAATCTTTTTCTCGAAGGATCGGAAAAAAATGGTTCCCCATCTGCTGCGGGAATCATTTGGCAGAGCCAAACCCCAAAATAGTGGTATTTGCTAACAATAAGATAATGGAGGCAGTCAATGAATATAGATTGATCCGAAATCTGCTTCAATTCCAATCTAGCATCTATGGGTCCATAAGAAATGTATTGAATCGAGTCTTTTTACTGAATCTATCCGATCGCAATTTCGAATATGGAATTCAAGGGGATCAAATAGGAAAGGATACTCTGAATCATAGAATTCTAATGAAATATACGATCAACCAACATTTATCGAATTTGAAAAAAAGTCAGAAGAGATGGTTCACTCCTCTTATTCTTATTGCTCCAACCGAGAGATCCATGAATCGGGATCCTGATGCATATAGATACAAATGGTCCACTTGGTTCCAGGAACATTTCGTTTCTGAGCAGAAGAGCCATTTTCAAGATCGCTTTAAGTTTTCTTTCGTTTTATCTAACGCACTGCGTTTTTTCTTTGTGAGTTTCAGCCCCGAAATAGTTTCTTTGCAAAACTTGAAACCTTTCTTCTTGGATGATCATGAGCCTTGCCAAAAGATATCAACGTCGATGATTGACTCTTTCCATACTAGAAATAATCGCAGGGAATCCTTTGCTAAGACGCATTCCGATTTCTCAATGATATTCGACGATCCATACAATTGGCTGAATCCCGTGAAACCATTTCATAGAAGTTCGTTGATATCTTCTTTTTATAAAGCGAATCGACTTCACTTCTTGAATAATTCACATCACTTCTGCTTCGATTGTAACAAAAGATTCCCCTTTTATGTAGAAAAGGCCCCGCTCAATAATTATTATTTTATCTATCGACAATTCCTTAATCCTTTGTTCATTCGAAACAAAAAATTTTCTTTGGGCGTCGGTCAAAAAACACATGCTTTTTCGGAGAGAGATATTCTTTCAGCAATCCAGTCAGAGGTATCTAGGATATTCATCTCTAAGGATTTTCGACAAAGTGGGGACGAAACGGAGAACTTGTACAAATCTTTCTATTTTCCAAGTCGATCCGATCCATTCAGTCGTAGAGTTCTTTACTCGATCGTAGACATTTCTGGAACACCTCTAACAGAGGAACAAATAGTCAATTTGGAAAGAACTTATTGTCAACCTCTTTCAGATATCAATCTAGCGGATTCAGAAGGGAAGAACTTGCATCAGTCTTTTTCAGATATGAATCTATCATTTCATCTAGAAGTTAAGAAGTCTCTTTCAGATATCAATCTAGCTGATTCAGAAGGGAAGAACTTCGATGAGTCGCGTTCAGATAGCAATCTAGCTGATTCAGAAGGGAAGAACTTAGATGAGTCTCGTTCAGATATCAATCTAGCTGATTCAGAAGGGAAGAACTTAGATGAGTCTCGTTCAGATATCAATCTAGCTGATTCAGAAGGGAAGAACTTCGATAAGTCTCGTTCAGATATCAATCTAGCTGATTCAGAAGGGAAGAACTTCGATGAGTCTCTTTCAGATAGCGATCTAGCTTATGTAGACGGGACGAACTTGGATGAGTCTCTTTCAGATATCAATCTAGCTGATATAGAAGGGATGAACTTGGATGAGTCTCTTTCAGATATCAATCTAGCCGATATAGAAGGGATGAACTTGGATGAGTCTCTTTCAGATATCAATCTAGCTGATATAGAAGGGATGAACTTGGATGAGTCTCTTTCAGATATCATAGCTGATTTAAAAAGGACCAACTTCGATGAGTCTCTTTCAGATAGCAATCTAGCTGATGTAGACGGGACGAACTTCGATGAGTTTCTTTCAGATATCATAGCTGATTTCAAGAAGAACTTCGATGAGTCTCTTTCAGATAGCGATCTAGCTGATGTAGACGGGACGAACTTCGATGAGTCTCTTTCAGATATCAATCTAGCTGATTCAGAAGGGATGAACTTGTATCCGTCTCTCAATTTGAATTTAAAAAGCGTTTTGATTTCCTATCTAAATTTCAATTCAAAGACCTTTGTGATTCCCCCTTCATCGTTTGATAAATTTTTCGCATTAGAACTCGAAAAAAGGAAAAAAGATCGTCGTAGTCGTAACAAACATGGTATTTTCCGAAAAGAGCAACTAAGGAGTATTTATTTAAGGACATGCTATAAAAAAATGCGCATGGATAGGAATAAAAGGGTAGATAGGACTTTTTCAACTCGCTCAAAAAGGAATCTATTCCAAAAATATCTCTCAAAAACAAAATGGAAGCTATTCAAAAGATATCTGCCATGGGCCCTTACTTCGACAGGGTTCAGATATCTAACCTTTCTATTTTTAGAGATTGTTTCAGACCTCTGGCAGAGAATATGGGACAGCCGAAGATGGCGAATTCGTGTTCTTGAAATTAACTTGCGTCTTCTACGATGGAGGAGGAAATGGAGGAGGAAATGGACAAGGCAATGGACGATGAAATGGACGATGAAATGGACGACATTAAAAAGAAAATGGAAGAGAAAATTCAAAAAATGGGAGACGCAATTCAAAAAAGTGGATGCGAAACTTTTTAGATTGACGTTCCTATTAAATAGGATAAAGACCGCTTACGAGAAGTTTCGCAACGAAGTTCATAGGGAAACTTTTCGTCGAAGGAATGGGTCACCATTGAAATCGCCAGAGCGGAACAGGAGAAATCTTCGGGAGTTCTTCATTTTCATATATTTAACTTTTCTTGTTCTTGTCTGTCTCGTTTCTACAGCTCTTTTCCAGATTTTAATTGACTTGTTTTTAATAGCGATCAAGTTCAAAAAGGCCCAAGCTTTGATCATGGATGAATTGATGATTGAGATTGAGTTGGAAGAACTTCTGGCTGAGTATCCTCCATCTCAATCGCCCGATTTCCTGTTAAGGGTCCAAAATTTCTTTCTAGGTCTTCTGCAAAAGATGTTATTCCCTAATCCTTATGGGCTGCGCGTTAAGAAGAAAAGGAAATTTTTAAATATCAATCTCAGACCTATCATCAATCTCATCAATCTCATAAGTAATGAAATCACTTTTGTGATAAAGACGAGATCGATAAGTCATACAAGTAAAGATATCTATTCATTCATAAGAAAAAGAAAAACGGTAACGGCATATTGGAATCAAATAGCCCACTGGGTCTCAAACAATTATTGGGTTGAGAATGAAGAAAGAGAAGTCTTGATGCAGTTCGTCACCTTAAGGAGAAAAAGAAGTATTTCTGAAATTTTATGGAGTCTGACTCATAGTGATGAGCATTTATTAAAGGATGAGGTGCTTCCTGAAATGATTGAACAACCAGGCGAAGTGTACTTACGCAAGGTAATTGACTTTCATAAAAAGGATCTATTAAATTATGAGTTCAATACATCCTCTTTAGCAGAAAAACGGATATTCCTTGCTCTTTATCATACAATGACTTATTCACAAACCTCGTCTGGGGTTGATCCTTTTCCTGTCCTATCTCGTCAAAAACCCTTTTCGCTACGCTTAACCTTAGCCCCCTCTAAGAGTATTTTAGTGATAGGTTCTATAGGACTTGGACGATCCTA